GCGTAGGCGTTTAAGTTTGCGCGCAGATCTAGGGGGGTAGCTGTCTAAGGAAAATTAATTCATTAAAGTAGCATGCTTGTATCGGGTGGGTGACCGTTGAATGTCGTTTAGACTAGGAGTGTATTAAATTCAGTTTAACAGTCCGTGGGTCTAGATGCTTCACGTAATGGTCTTGTTTTTGGGGTTTGGCAGGACATTTCATTATGTGTTGCGTGGCATTTTGATGGGGGGGTAGGGGGGGTTTGCGAGAGCATTGCTTGCGGTGCGTATGCGTATGCGTATGCGTATGCGTATGCGTATGCGTATGCGTATGCGTATGCGTATGCGTATGCGTATGCGTATGCGTATGCGTATGCGTATGCGTATGCGTATGCGTATGCGTATGCGTATGCGTATGCGTATGCGTATGCGTATGCGTATGCGTATGCGTATGCGTATGCGTATGCGTATGCGTATGCGTATGCGTATGTCCCGATACCATTAAACTATTGCCACCTATAATCACTTTATGCGAGGAACAAACAGGGTTTATGCCCCTGAGCTGTTGGTCTCCCGCCCCCCTACGATTCTATGTCCTGTGACAATTAATTCAATTACCCCGGTTCAACTCTGCGGGTCAGTCCTGATTGTTAGGTTGAAGTCCAGCTACAATTTATTTGACTGTGTTAAGGCCTTTGACGGCCGTAGTTGAGTCCAAGCATCCCCCAAAAATTAAAAGATACCAGAGGCATGACACCACAGTTATGTGTCGGCATGGGCTGATTAGTAATTAATCCATCGAGATGTCTTATTTAAGGGGAAAGAATGGGCGATTCTAGGTGGGATGGTCCTGAAGAAAGAACCAGATGCCGTTTACACCCCAACTATAGAAACCCCCACGGTTTATGGGCCCGTGGCAAGGAGAGTGGTACTTTTCACAAGGGTTGATGGTTTCACGTGAGTTGGGGAAGCGTGAAATAACCATTTGGAGGTGATATGCGTGTAACGTCGAGCAAGTTTAATAGATGGATGGGGTATGTACGATAAAGGGTTTAATGTGCCATGTTGGGTTTGAATGGTTGTGTTGGTCTTGAATAGGCATGTTGTTGGGTGGTGTGTGTGGGTTCATATTGTTGTGTCTAGTTACATTGAGTTCATGTATTGGTGGATATTCATGTGGTAGAACAGTTATGTACTATTATACATATATGTACTGTACAATTATGGGGAAGATAATATTATGCACGAATTACATAGGGCTAGGTAAAATTTCAAGGAATAGTTTAAGTAGAATATCAGCTTTGGGTGTTGATGGTGGAACTTGAGTTTCTTCCTTGAGTCTCTGGGGGATGGTTGCTCCCCTTTTCTGGTTTACAAGACCAGTGTAATTTATATACTACATAGACCTTCATTTTAGGAGATGGTTTTCTACAATGCTTGTGATGGGTATCAGAACTAGAATGATAAGGAAATATAGGATGGATGCTAGTTGGCCGATGATAATAAATGGATGTTCAACGGGTTGTCCGCCGATTCAGGTTAGTGTTAGTAGGTCTGCTACTAAGAGTCAGAATATGCATTGGCTAAGTGGTCGGAATATTATGCTTCGTTGCTTTGATGTATGTAGAAGTGGTATGAGAATTAGGATTAGGATAGATAGGACTAGGGCTAGTACTCCCCCAAGTTTGTTGGGGATGGATCGTAGGATGGCATATGCAAATAGGAAATATCATTCTGGTTTAATGTGGGGAGGGGTATTTAGTGGGTTGGCTGGGGTGTAGTTATCTGGATCTCCCAGGAGGTCAGGGGAGAATAGTACTAGTATTAGGAGTGCCAAGATTATGACTAGTGCGCCAAGTATGTCTTTGATTGTGTAGTAGGGGTGGAATGGAATTATGTCTGAGTCTGATGGGATTCCTGTTGGGTTGTTTGATCCAGTTTCGTGGAGAAAGAGGAGGTGGACTAGGACTAGGGCGGAGATGATGAATGGGAGGAGAAAGTGGAAAGCAAAGAATCGTGTCAGGGTAGCTTTGTCTACTGAGAATCCCCCTCAGATTCATTCTACTAGGTCTGTGCCGATATAGGGGATTGCTGAGAGCAGGTTGGTGATGACTGTTGCTCCTCAGAATGATATTTGGCCTCATGGGAGAACATATCCTATGAAGGCTGTTGCTATTACAGCAAATAGGAGGATAACACCTACGTTTCAGGTCTCCTTATACATATAAGATCCGTAATACAGGCCTCGGCCTACGTGTAGGAACAGACAGATGAAAAATATGGATGCTCCGTTGGCATGTAAATAGCGTAGGATTCAGCCGTAGTTTACGTCTCGGCAGATGTGGGTTACGGATTGGAAGGCGGTTGTTGTGTCTGAAGTGTAGTGTATGGCCAGGAATAGTCCTGTTAAGATTTGAATGGCTAGGCAGATGCCTAGTAGTGAGCCGAAGTTTCATCATGAAGAGATATTTGATGGGGCGGGTAGGTCGATTAGTGAGTCGTTGATAATTTTGAATAATGGGTGTGATTTTCGGATGTTTGTCATTGCGGTTCTTGTAGTTGAAATACAACGGTGGTTTTTCATGCCATTAGTCATGGTTAGAGTCCATGTGGGAATAATGATGACATATTTTGTATTTATTTTGAGTACTGTATTTGTAATTGGTTTTGTGGGGTTTTCTTCTAAGCCTTCTCCGGTTTATGGGGGAGTTGGGTTAATTATTAGTGGCGGGGTGGGGTGTGGTATTGTTATAAATTTTAGTGGTTCGTTTCTTGGTTTGATAGTGTTTCTGATTTATTTGGGGGGAATAATGGTGGTTTTTGGTTATACAGCGGCTATAGCCATGGAGTTATACCCTGAGGTGTGGATTTCGAACAAGGTTGTTCTTGGGGCATTTGTGTCTGGGTTGTTTATGGAAATGTTGTTGGTTCTATATGTGTTAAAAGAGGGGAGCGTTGGGTCTATGTTTGAGTTCAGTAGTTTGGGTGATTGAGTTGTTTATGATGTTGAAGACTCTGGGTTTTTTAGCAAAGAGGTTGTTGGAATTTCTTCTTTGTATAGCTATGGGGTGTGGTTAGTAGTTGTTACTGGGTGGTCTTTGTTTATTGCGGTTGTTGTTATTATGGAGGTTACTCGTGGTGGTTAAATGTAGTTTGTTATGATTAGGCTCAGGGTGAGTGTAATTAGGAAAGATAGGAAATATAATTTAATTTGACCTTTTTGACTTGAGATTAATGTTGAAGTTTTTGCTTGGAAGAAAGAAATGGATTTTGGTAGTACATTTTCTAGTCAGATTATATCTAGAAGTATTGAGGCCACTTTTTGGCTTATGAGCAGGTTTACGAGTGGTTGGAGTCGGTGCATGATTGTTGGGAAGTAGCCTAAGAGGTTGGAGAATTTTAAGGAGTTGCTTTGGTTGTTTAGTTTTAGGTTTTGTGTGGCCATGTTTAGTTCTAGAGCTACTGTAAATCCTAGCAGGGTTACAAATAGGGCCGTTATTTTGAGGTACATAGGTATTGTTATTTGGGGGATAGTGGTTGGGGTGATGTTGTTGGAGATAATGAAGCCGGCAAAAATACTTCCTACTAGTAGGCGTTTGATGGGATTAATTAGTAGAGGGTTGTTTTCGTTAATTAGGATAAGTGTCGGGTATCGTGGTTGTCCTAGTAGAGCAAAATAAATAATTCGGGTGCTGTATACGGCTGTGAGAGAGGTTGCGATGAGGGTGAGTATTAGGGCTCAGGCGTTGGCATAGGATGTGTTGGCAGCTTCGATGATTAGGTCTTTTGAATAGAATCCTGTGAGAAAAGGTATTCCTGTGAGGGCCAGGCTTCCGGTGACTAATGCTGTTGTAGTAAATGGTATAGTTTTGTATAGGCCTCCTATTTTTCGGATGTCCTGTTCGTCATTAAGGCTGTGGATAATGGAGCCTGAGCATAGAAATAGCATTGCTTTGAAGAATGCGTGGGTGCAGATGTGCAGGAATGCTAGGTGGGGTTGGTTAATACCAACTGTTACTATTATGAGGCCTAGTTGGCTGGAAGTAGAGAAGGCTACGATTTTTTTGATGTCATTTTGGGTTAGGGCACAGATCGCTGTAAATAGTGTGGTGATCGCTCCTAGGCATAGTATTGCAGTTTGGATAGTCTTATTGTTTTCTGTTAGTGGGTAGAAACGGATTAATAGGAAGATACCTGCTACTACTATGGTGCTTGAGTGTAGTAGGGCTGATACAGGTGTTGGTCCTTCTATGGCAGATGGAAGTCATGGGTGAAGTCCAAATTGGGCTGATTTGCCTGTTGCTGCTAGTAATAGTCCGGCAAGTGGGAGGTTAGTGTTGGTGGGGTTTAGGACAAAGATTTGTTGAAGTTCTCAGGTGTTAAGATTTAATAAAAATCATGCTATTGCCGCGAGAAAGCCAATATCCCCAATTCGGTTATATAGGATCGCCTGCAGCGCTGCTGTGTTAGCATCGGTTCGTCCATATCATCAGCCGATGAGAAGGAATGATATGATTCCTACTCCCTCTCAGCCAATAAAGAGTTGAAATAAATTGTTGGCTGTTACTAGGATTATTATTGTAATTAGAAACATTAGGAGGTACTTGAAGAATCGATTGATGTAGGGGTCTGAGTATATATATCATATTGAGAATTCTATGATAGATCATGTGACGAATAGTGCTACAGGCATAAAAATTATTGAGAAATAGTCTAGTTTGAGACTAAGGCTTAGTTTTATAGTTTGGATGGTTATTCAATGTCAGTTTGATACTATTGTTTCTTGACCTGATTGGATAAAAATTATCATTGGGATCAGGCTGATCATGAATGAGTATGAGACTATAGTTTTTACGTAGTTTGGATATAGTTTGTTGGAGTAGAAGTTAGAATTTGATAATACGATTGGTGCCATTAGAATTAGTATGGATAGTAGTATAGAGGAGGTGAATAAGTTTATTACTTTTATTTGGAGTTGCACCAATTTTTTGGTTCCTAAGACCAATGGATAACTACTATCCTTTAAAAGTAGAAAAAGCCATGTTTTCATACATGGTGGCATGAGTTAGCAGTTCTTGCATACTTTTTCGGTAGATAAGAGTTGTTAGTCTCTATGTCTAGATTCACAATCTAGTATTTTATTTAAACTATATCTACAGTATAGGGTTCCTAAAATGATTTTAGGGTTGATTGACAGTAGGAGTAGGGGTAGGAGATGCATGGCTATGAGGGTGTTTTCTCGGGTGTAAGATGGTGGAATGTTATTGATGTGATAGGTTTGTTTGCCTCGCTGTGTTATAATTAGTATGTACAGGGAGTAGAGGGCGGTGATAACAATGTTGGTTCCTATTAGGATGATGGATATTGAGGATCATGAAAATGTTGATATAACTACGAATAACTCTCCGATTAGGTTGATTGAGGGTGGTAGAGCTAGGTTTGTTAGGCTGGCTAGTAGTCATCAAGCGGCTATAAGTGGGAGAACGGTTTGAAGTCCGCGGGCCAAGATTATTGTTCGGCTGTGAATTCGCTCGTAGTTTGAGTTGGCTAGGCAGAATAGTATAGATGAGGTCAGTCCGTGTGCGATCATGAGGGCTGTGGCTCCTATGTAGCTTCAAGGGGTTTGAATTAGGACGGCTACGATTACTAGTGCTATGTGGCTTACGGATGAGTACGCGATTAATGATTTTAGGTCTGTTTGGCGTAGACAAATTGAGCTTGTTATAATCATGCCTCAGAGAGATAATATTAGGAATGGGTAGGCTATGAAGTTGGTTGTTGGGTTCAGTACAGTAGTGATTCGTAATATACCGTAACCTCCTAGTTTTAGTAATACGGCTGCAAGGACCATAGAGCCGGCGATCGGGGCCTCTACGTGTGCTTTTGGTAATCATAGGTGCAGGCCGTATAGGGGTATTTTCACTATGAAAGCTATTATGCATGCTAGTCATAGAAAGGAATTACCTCAGGAGTTTGTTAGTGGTTCTGATCAGTATTGGGTGAGTAAAATATTTAGGGATCCTATGGTGTTTTGCATATAAATTAACGCAACCAGCAGGGGGAGTGATCCTACTAATGTGTAGAACAGGAAATACAGTCCTGCGTTTAGTCGTTCTGTTTGGGCTCCTCATCGTGTGATAATGATCAGTGTTGGTACTAGGGTTGCTTCGAATAAAATGTAGAAGAAGATCAGTTCTGTGGCTGTGAATGTTATGATGAGAAAAATTTGTAGCGAGATTAGTATCGTAATATATAGTTTTTTTCGTGTGTAGGTTTCTTTGGTCAGGTGGAATTGGCTTGCGATAATTATTAGTGGAAGTAGCCATATGGTTAGTATCAGTAGTGGAGTTGATAGAGAGTCAGAGAAGTATATGAGGGACAGGTTTAAGCTGTTGTCGTTGAATTGGTTTAGTAGCGGAAGGCTAAGTAGGGTAATAATTAGACTGTGAGCTGTAGTATTAATTCAGATTATGTTGTTTTTTGATAGTCAGGTCAGGGGAATTAGTATAATTGTTGGTATAATAATTTTTAGCATTGTAGGAGGTTTAGGTTTTGTACGTAGTCTACGCCGTATGTGTTTGAGACCATTACTAATAGGGATAGTCCAAGGGCTGCCTCGCAGGCTGCAAAAACTAGTAGGATAATGGGAATTATGCTGGCTAGTACTAAGTTGGAGTTAAGAATTGTTAAGGATATAGTCACAAATAGGGATAATATTATGCCTTCTAAGCATAGGAGTGAGGATATTAGATGTGATCGGTATATTAGTAGGCCTAGTAATGATACTGTGAATGCTAGTGCCATGTTTATATATGTTAGGGCCATTTGATAATTATGGTTATAAACATAATCTAATGAGTCGAAATCATTTGTTTTTATTAAACTAATTATCAGTTATTCGGCTCATTCTAGTCCTTTGTTGAATCATTCGTAGGCAAGACTGACGGCTAGTAGGGAGACTAGGGTAAGTGACATGGTGAGTATAATTGTTAGGTTGTTTGTTTGGATGGCTCATGGGAGTGGCAGGAGTAGGGCAATTTCTAGGTCGAACAGAAGGAACGTAATTGCTACTAGGAAGAATTTTATTGAGAAGGGAAGGCGGGCAGATCCTATTGGGTCAAAGCCGCATTCGTATGGGCTTGATTTTTCGGCGTACGTATTTATTTGTGGTATTCAGAATGCGATTAGCACTAGTAGTGATGCTAGTAGCGTGTTGGTGAGAAGTGTTACTATTAGGTTAATTACTCTTTTTCGGATTGTACCGAAGCTAATTGATTGGAAGTCAATTGTACTATTTATACTAAAAGGGTAGGAACCTCATCAATAGATGGAGACGTACAGGAATAGTCATACAACGTCTACGAAGTGTCAGTATCAAGCAGCGGCCTCGAATCCGAAATGGTGTTTCGAGGTGAAGTGGAATTTTAATTGTCGTACGAAGCAGACGGATAGGAATGTTGATCCAATAATTACATGGAGGCCGTGGAATCCGGTAGCTACGAAGAACGTTGATCCATATACTCCATCCGCGATTGTGAAGGGTGCTTCGTAGTATTCTGAGGCTTGAAGTAGAGTAAAATAGCCACCTAGGAGGATTGTAGTGAGTAAAGCATGTAGTATGGGCTTGCGGTTCCCTTCTATTAGGCTGTGATGTGCTCAGGTGATTGATACGCCTGAGGCTAGAAGAACTGATGTATTTAGGAGTGGGACTTCTAGTGGATTTAGGGGGTGAATGCCTGTGGGTGGTCAACATCCTCCTAGTTCTGGGGTAGGGGCTAGGCTGGAGTGGTAAAAGGCTCAGAAAAATCCAATAAAAAAGAATACTTCAGAAATGATGAATAAGATCATTCCGTAGCGTAGGCCTTTCTGGACGATAGGCGTGTGATGTCCTTGGAAAGTACTTTCTCGTACGATATCTCGTCATCATTGATATATGGTTAATATATTAGTCAATAGGCCTAATAGTAGGATAGAGGGTGTGTTGAAGTGGAATCATATCGCTAGTCCGGATGTCAGTAGTAGGGCCGATAAGGCTCCTGTTAGGGGTCATGGGCTCGGGTTTACTATGTGATACGCGTGTGTTTGGTGGGTCATTAGGTGTTATCGTGTAAATACAGGCTTACTAGCAGTGTAAATACGTAGGCTTGAATTAGGGCTACTGCGAATTCAAGAATTGTTAATAGGATTAAGATGGCAAACGTGATGAGAGCCGTTATTGTGCTAATGCTTATTAGGGCCAGAGTTGCTCCTCCGATGAGGTGAATTAGTAGATGTCCGGCTGTAATGTTTGCGGTTAATCGTACTGCCAGGGCTATTGGTTGAATAAATAGGCTGATAGTTTCGATAATGATAAGCATGGGGATTAGGGGGATTGGAGTTCCTTGGGGAAGGAAGTGGGCCAGGGATGCTTTTGTTTTGTGGCGAAATCCTAGAGCCACTGTTCCCGCTCACAGGGGAATTGCCATTCCTAGGTTTATTGATAGTTGAGTTGTTGGTGTGAAGGAATGTGGCAGCAAGCCTAGCAGGTTTGTTGATCCGATAAATAGGATAAGTGATATAAGTATTAGTGACCATTTTTGTCCTGTCTGGTTGTGGATTGCTATTATTTGTTTTGAGGTCAAGTGGATAATTCATTGTTGAATTGCGATTAAGCGGTTGTTGATTAGTCGGTTAGTTGATGGGAATAACATGCTTGGGAACATAATAATTAGTGTGACAATGGGAAGGCCCATTATTGTAGGGGTAATGAAAGAGGAGAATAAATTTTCGTTCATTTGTCTTCTCATGGGGTTGAATGTTTTGTTGATTTTGCAATGGTGGGTTCTGGGTTTTGGTGATACAGATGTTTTGAGACTTTTAGTTGTATAATAATGTATAATGTTAGAATTATGGACAGAATGGTAATAAATCATGTGGATGTATCGAGTTGTGGCATTCCATTAAGGGGAGGTTAGTACTTCCAATCTTTAACTTAAAAGGTTAACGCTTTAAAATAAGCTTCTTAATGATTTTATAGTATGGACGAGGATCATTTTTCGAAATATTTTAGGGGGACTAGTTCAAGGACAATTGGCATGAAGCTGTGATTCGACCCGCAAATCTCGGAGCATTGGCCGTAATATAGGCCTGGTCGTGTAGATAGCAGAGTTGTTTGGTTTAGGCGTCCTGGGATCGCGTCTGTTTTCAGGCCTAGGGATGGGACGGCTCATGAGTGCAATACGTCCTCAGACGAAATTAGCATTCGAATGGTTAGTTCCATGGGTAGTACTACTCGGTTGTCAACTTCTAGAAGTCGTAGTTCCCCTGGTTTCAAGTCTTGCGTTGGGACCATGTAGGAGTCGAAGGTTAAGTCTTCATAGTCTGTGTATTCATAGCTTCAGTATCACTGGTGGCCCATGGTTTTTACAGTTAGGTAGGGGTTGTTGATTTCGTCTATTATGTAGAGAATTCGAAGGGAGGGGAGTGCAATTATAATTAGAATTATAGCTGGGAGAATAGTCCAAATGGTTTCTACTTCTTGCGCATCTATGGTGCTTGTATGGGTTAAGGTAGTCGTTAGCATTACCGAAATCAGATACAGTACAAGAGAGCTGATTAGGAATTCGATTATTAGTGCGTGGTCGTGGAAGTGTAGGAGCTCTTCTATAATAGGGGAGGTTGCATCTTGGAAACCTAGTTGAAAGGGGTATGCCATAGAGATATATAGGGGTTTGACCTATAACTTAACTTTGACAAAGTCATGTAAATTTTACTAATACCTCTCCAGTGGAGAAAGACATAGTGGTTATGGGGTTGGCTTGAAACCAATTTTTAGGGGGTTCGAATCCTTCCTTTCTTATTTGGGATTAACGTATGTAGGTTCTTCAAACGTGTGATATGGTGGGGGACACCCGTGTAGTCATTCTAGGTTTGTAGTAGTTAATTCCACGGCTGATACTTCTCGTTTTGAGGCAAAGGCTTCTCAGATCATAAATACCATGAGGATTACTGCAGTTAGTGAAATAAATGAACCCATGGAGGATACTGTGTTTCAGGTGGTATACGCGTCTGGGTAGTCCGAGTAACGTCGTGGCATACCTGATAGACCTAGGAAGTGCTGGGGGAAGAAGGTTATATTTACACCTACAAATATAATCAGGAAGTGAATTTTTGCTCAGGTCTCGTTTAGAGTGTATCCCGAAAATAGTGGGAATCAGTGGACGAATCCGCCCATGATGGCGAATACAGCCCCTATGGACAAGACGTAATGGAAATGTGCTACGACATAGTATGTGTCGTGAAGTACAATGTCGAGTGAGGAGTTGGCTAGGACAATGCCAGTCAGGCCTCCGACTGTGAATAGAAAGATGAAGCCTAGTGCTCATAACATTGCTGGAGATCATTTGATATTACCTCCGTGCAGAGTAGCTAGCCAGCTAAATACCTTTACCCCTGTAGGAATAGCGATAATTATGGTCGCGGAGGTAAAGTATGCTCGTGTATCGACGTCCATACCCACTGTAAATATGTGGTGGGCTCATACGATAAAGCCGAGGAATCCAATTGATATTATGGCTCACACCATACCTATATATCCGAACGGCTCTTTTTTGCCAGAGTAGTAGGTAACAATATGTGAGATTATTCCGAAGCCTGGTAAGATGAGAATATATACTTCCGGATGGCCGAAAAATCAAAATAGGTGTTGATATAGAATTGGGTCTCCCCCTCCTGCAGGGTCGAAAAAGGTGGTATTTAGGTTACGGTCTGTTAGCAGTATCGTAATTCCGGCGGCTAGCACCGGTAGAGATAGAAGGAGTAAGACGGCCGTGATTAAGACAGATCAAACGAACAATGGGGTTTGATACTGGGATAGAGCTGGAGGTTTTATATTGATAATAGTTGTAATAAAATTAATGGCACCCAGGATTGATGAAATACCAGCCAAGTGAAGTGAGAAAATTGCTAGATCTACTGAGGCTCCGGCATGTGCTAGATTACCGGCTAAAGGTGGGTATACTGTTCACCCTGTTCCAGCACCGGCCTCTACTGTTGATGAGGCCAGCAGAAGTAGGAATGATGGAGGCAGAAGTCAGAAGCTCATGTTATTTATTCGGGGAAATGCTATATCCGGGGCTCCAATCATCAGTGGCACAAGTCAGTTCCCGAAGCCTCCGATTATAATTGGTATAACTATAAAGAAGATTATTACGAATGCGTGGGCTGTTACGATTACATTGTAAATTTGGTCATCGCCCAGTAAGGTTCCTGGTTGGCCCAGTTCTGCCCGGATTAGTAGGCTGAGGGCCGTTCCGACTATGCCAGCTCAGGCGCCGAATAGTAAATACAGAGTACCAATATCTTTGTGGTTGGTTGAAAAGAGTCAACGATTTATGAACATAGGTAAGATGGCTGAGTAGGCATTAGACTGTAAATCTAAAGACAGAGGTGCAAGTCCTCTTTTTACCAAGCCTCGTGGTGTTACGTAACACGTTGAATTGCAAATTCGAAGAAGCAGCTTTAATCCTGCCGGGGCTTCTCCCGCCTTTTTTTTTCTTCAAGGCGGGAGAAGCTAGATTGAAGCCAGTTGATTAGGGTATTTAGCTGTTAACTAAATTTTCGTGGGGTTGGAGCCCACCAATCTAGTAAGGGCTTAGCTTAATTAAAGTAGTTGATTTGCATTCAATTGATGTAAGATATAGTCTTGCAGTCCTTATAGTCAGGAGTTAAATGTATTGCATTTACTTAGGGCTTTGAAGGCTCTTGGTCTGTGTTTAACCTAAACTCCTATTCTAATAGTGCTAGTATTGGGGATAGTGGTAGAATTAGGGTGGATAGGATGATTAGGGGCGACAGGTGGGTTGTCGATTTGATGTAATTGAATTGTCATTTTATTTTCATATTGTTTGTTGATGGGAATATTGTTAGTGATGTCGAGTATGTGAGGCGTATGTAAAAATATAGGTTTAGTAGTGCTACGACGGCTATTGCGGTTGGTATAATTACGCTGTCGTTTTTTGTTAATTCTTGAATGATTATTCATTTTGGCATGAATCCGGATAGTGGGGGTAGGCCTCCCAGTGATAGTATGGTGAGTAGGATGGCTGTGGTGAGTAGGGGTATTTTGTTTCATGTGTGGGATAGGGATAGTGTCGTTGTTGTGGAGTTTAGCATGAATATCATAAATGTTGTGGTTGTCAGTAAGATGTAGATTACCAGGTTTAGTAATGTTATTGTTGGATTATATGTTAAGATGGCTGTTATTCATCCTATGTGGGCGATGGATGAGTAGGCTATAATTTTTCGTAGTTGGGTTTGGTTGAGGCCTCCTCAGCCTCCGGTGGCAATAGATAAAATTGATAATATTATAAGAAGGTCTAGGTCGATTGTTGATGAGATTTGGTAGAGAATGGATATTGGGGCTAGTTTTTGTCAGGTCAGGAGGATAAGGCCTGATGGTAGAGAGATGCCCTGAGCGACTTCTGGCACTCAGAAATGGAAGGGGGACAGTCCAAGTTTTATGGCCATGGCCAACGTTATGATAGTTGATGCTGTTGGGCTGAGTGGTTTTGTGATGGATCATTGGCCTGAGTATACTAGGTTTATGGTTACGGCTAATATTAAGAGTATTGATGCGGTTGCTTGTGTTAGGAAATATTTAGTTGATGCTTCTATGGATCGGGGGTTATAATTTTTTATTAGGATTGGGATAACAGCTAGCATGTTTATTTCAAATCCAATTCATGCCATAAGTCAGTGGGAGCTTGTTGCTACAATTGCTGTCCCCAGTATAACGGTTGATATAATTATAGTAAAGACTAGGGGGTTTATTAGTATGGGAAGGATGTGAACCAACATTTTCGGGGTATGGGCCCGATAGCTTATTTAGCTGACCTTACTTAGGATATGGTGTAATATGGTAGCACTAAGATTTTTGAATTCTTTGGAGTAGGTTCGAGTCCTATTATCCTAGAAATAAGAGGGCTTTCACCTCTATTATTTACTCTATCAAAGTAACTCTTTTGTCAGACATATTTCTTATGTTTGTGGTGGAATACCTGCCATGGTAATTGGTATGGCTACGTGTCATATGCATAGGGCTAGTGTGAGGGGTAGAAAGTTTTTTCATAATAGGTGTATTAGTTGGTCGTATCGGAATCGTGGGTAGGATGCTCGGATCCATAAGAAAAATACTGTTAGCAACAGGGTTTTGATGATCAGGTTAATTGTATAAAGTTCTGGTGTTAGGGGGTTGTGGAATGCCCCTGTAAATAGGATGGCCGTTAGGGTATTTATTATGATGATGTTGGCATACTCTGCTATGAAGAAGAGGGCGAATGGTCCTCCTGCGTATTCTACGTTGAATCCGGAGACTAGTTCTGATTCTCCTTCGGTTAGGTCGAACGGGGCTCGATTTGTTTCGGCTAATGTGGAGATGAATCATATTATAGCTAGTGGTCATGAGGATAATATGAGTCACGCGTGCTCCTGGGTAATAATTAGTGTAGATAATGAGAATGACCCGCTTAGGAGCAGTACGGATAGAAGAATAATGGCTAGTGTGACTTCATAGGAGATTGTCTGTGCTACTGCTCGTATTGCCCCGATTAGTGCGTATTTTGAGTTTGAGGCTCAGCCAGATCATAGAATGGAGTATACGGCTAAGCTGGATATGGCTAGTATGAATAATACGGCTAGATTTATGTTGATTAGTGGGTGGGGTATTGGCAGTGGGATTCATATTGTTAGGGCCAGAGTCAGGGCTATGATTGGTGCGATGATGAACATGGATGGGGAGGAGGCGAGGGGACGTAGTGGTTCTTTGGTGAACAGTTTTAGAGCGTCGGCTATGGGTTGGAGCAGTCCATAGGGGCCTACCACGTTGGGTCCTTTGCGGAGTTGTATATATCCTAATACTTTTCGTTCGATGAGGGTAAGAAAAGCCACAGCTAGTAGGATGGGGACAATTATTGTTAAGAGGTTAATTATGAACATACTGTTAGGAAGAGGAGTTGAACCTCTGATTATAAAAGCTTAAGTTTTATGCAATTGCCGGGCTCTGCCATCCTAACGTGTACCCTGTTTTGGGGTTTAGTTGTGTTGTTGCTATTAGATTAAGATTGTGTCATCTATTGGCTTTGAGGGCGCTCATGTTAAGTAGGCCCTGTTTCTCTTATCCTTTCGTACTGGGAGAAACACAGAATAGATAGAAACCGACCTGGATTACTCCGGTCTGAACTCAGATCACGTAGGACTTTAATCGTTGAACAAACGAACCATTAATAGCGGCTGCACCATTGGGATGTCCTGATCCAACATCGAGGTCGTAAACCCTATTATCGATATGGACTCTCAAATAGGATTGCGCTGTTATCCCTAGGGTAACTTGTTCCGTTGATCAATTTTTTTGGATCAATAAATGACTGTATCCGTTGACTTGTTGGTCTAAGTTTTTGTCTCTCGGAAGTTGTTTTATATTCCGAGGTCACCCCAACCTAAATTGTTGGTCCATTAAAAAGTTTCTTGTCTCCCTTAGGAGTGTGGGTTGCTTATTTATTGGACTAATTAATTAAAGCTCCATAGGGTCTTCTCGTCTTATTTGTGTATTCCCGCCTCTTCACGGGAGGGTCAATTTCACCGATTGGAAGTAAGAGACAGTAAAACCCTCGTGTGGCCGTTCATACAAGTCCCTATTTAGAGAACAAATGATTATGCTACCTTTGCACGGTCAGGATACCGCGGCCGTTTAACAGACGTCACTGGGCAGGCAGTGCCTCTAATAGTTGTTATGCTAGAGGTGATGTTTTTGGTAAACAGGCGGGGTTTGTGTTTGCCGAGTTCCTTTTACTTCTTTTAATCTTTCCCTTAAGTGCACTCCTGTGTTGGGTTAACAGTTGATTCAATAAATTTTTTACTTGTGGTGTTGGATTTATTATGTTGTTAACTATCAGTGGATTATCCGTTCTGATATAAGCTTGTGCAGGGAGAAGCTAGTTCTTGTTACTCATATTAACAGTATTCCCTCTATTTTGTAATAGAGTAGTCCAGTGGTCGGGCTAGGGGTTCGCATAATAGTTTTTGGATTAAAGTTTGGTTTGGTTGTTGAGCTTGAACGCTTTCTTAATTGGTGGCTGCTTTTAGGCCAACTATGAATTTTTGTGGTGCTTACCCTCTAGTCAAGGTTGTATTCTGTTTCTAAGAGGCTGTACCCTCTTAGATTATATTTTAAGTCTGCATTTGAATTGTGGTTTTTTTAGGCATGGCTTAAAGTTGAACTAATATTCTATCCTGGACAACCAGCTATCACCAGGCTCGGTAGGCTTTTCACCACTACCTAAAAGTCTTCTCACTATTTTGCTACATAGACGAGTTGGCTCTTTTGCTGCTCTTAGGTAGCTCGTCTGGTTTCGGGTTGTTCGGCTTAAGTTCTCTTCGTCGAGTGATTCTAGTTAAATCATTATGCAAAAGGTACAAGAGGTAAGCTTTGCTGTTTTTTACTTTTAATCTGTCTTTCATCGTTCCCTTGCGGTACTTTTTCTATAGCGCCAGGTCAAAATTTCTATCTCCTATACTCTAGTTAGGGTAAATGTTTTGTTTTATTTTATGTTGTTAGTTGAGTTTATATTTGCGTGGGCTAGCATTTGTTCAAAGTGGCCATTGTTGTATGGAATCTTCTGGGTGTAGGCCAGGTGCTTTGCATAAGCTACACTTTGATTTGTCCAAGCGCACCTTCCAGTACGCTTACCTTGTTACGACTTATCTCCTCTCATGTGTGTGTACATTTATTAATAGGATTGGGCATTGTATTTTTATACTTGAGGAGGGTGACGGGCGGTGTGTGCGTGCTTCATGGCCTAATTCAATTAAGCTCTCTATTCTTAATTTACTACTAAATCCTCCTTCTATTTCCGGTTTCACGAAAATTTTCGTCGATGTTCTATGCTAGAAAATGTAGCCCATTTCTTTCCAACTCATAGGCTACACCTTGACCTAACGTTTTTATGTTTTATGGTTTTGCTTACTTTATTTCCTTTTTAGGGTTTGCTGAAGATGGCGGTATATAGGCTGTATTAGCAAGAGTTGGTGAGGTTTATCGGGGTTTATCGATTACAGAACAGGCTCCTCTAGAGGGATATAAAGCACCGCCAAGTCCTTTGAGTTTTAAGCTGTTGCTAGTAGTACTCTGGCGAGTAGCATTGTTATTTAGCTGCTTAGGTTTAGGGCTAAGCATAGTGGGGTATCTAATCCCAGTTTGTGCCTTAGCTATCGTGTGGTTGGATCGTCTAAAGTCACCTTCGTGGTTTATTTTTGTCTGGGTTAAAGCTTTCTACAGCATAGTCCAAGATTTAACTTTATTAGGTGGGTAATTTCCTTAACACGTTTTACGCCGTATGTCTATTAACTTGGGTTAATCGTATGACCGCGGTGGCTGGCACGAAATTTACCAACCCTATAGGCTAGTATGGCTTAGTCGAACTTTCGTTCATGGCTTAATTTTTGTCACTGCTGTATCCCGTGGGGGTGTGGCTAGGCAAGGCGTCTTTAGCTACTGTATAGTGTGCTTGATACCCAGCTCCTCTTTATCGTTGGTGATTAAGAGGGCATCTTCACTGGGGTGCTGATACTTGCATGTGTAATCCTACTGATGGCTAATAGAAGGGCTAGGACCAAACCTTTATGTTTATGGAGTAGCGCGTACTCATCTAGGCATTTTCAGTGCCTTGCTTTGTAATTAAGCTACATTAAC